TTTTTTATCACCAGTGTCTACTATTTAGGCAGAGTACCGTCGCCTATTTTAACTAAGAAACTGAAAGATATCCCCCAAAAAAAAAAGGGGGGGGAAGAAGCTGATATAGAAGAAGCTGATATAGAAGAAGAAACAACTTTCGGGACTAAACAGGAAGAAGAGGAATTCAAAGAAAAACTTAAAAATAAAAAGAAAGACCCCTTCTGGTTTGAAAAACCTCTTGTGACTCTTCTTTTTGACTATAAACGATGGAATCGTCCATTGCGATATAGGAATAGGCAAGAGGAATATAGGAATATGAAAGAGGAAGATGAAAAACGTAAAAAGAAAGAGGAAGATGAAAAACGTAAAAAGAAAGAGAATAAAATTTTGAGAATTCTTATTTTGAGAGCTCGTCTGGACGAGGAACTTGAAAGACGTAAAAAGGCAGAGAAAAAAATGCAAGAGAAAACATTTTTTAGAACTATTATAGAACAACCCCCGGATTATGACTTCGGGGCATCCACGTACAATCCACAAAATAAAACTAAATTAATAATGTCGCGTATGCGCGAAATTACTCTGCGGTGGATTAACCATAGTGATTATGAGTGGTGGATTGACCATTGTGATTCTGAAGAGAACAAGAAATAAAGGGAAGTTCCAATTTTGTTAACTAAAAAAAAAGGGGGGAGGTTGAAGATCGACTGCAGTTACTAATTCATGATCTGGCATGTACAGAGTGAAAACTTCAAATTTTTTTATTTACTATATATAATATATAGTAAATAAAAAAAAATTGATACATAAAATAAATACAAGAAGAGATAAAAAGAAATTCGTCCGCGCCCTATATATTTTATCCCCTCTCCTACAAAGAAACTTGTAACACCAATTCCATTAGTAATTCCATCAATTACTTGTCGATCAAAAAAGGAAATTAGTTCAGCTAACCCTCTTATACCCCTAGTTAAGGTTGTTGAATAAAAACTGTCAATGTAACCACGATTATATGACCAATTATATATCACATTTATTATTTGTTCCCAGAAACTTCTCTTAGGACCTATTTTTAGAAATGAATTAATTAAGTCTAAATTTTGAAAAGTTGAAAAAACAGGCTTATATAAGAGAGACGCTATAAATATTCCGAAAGACGCGATAGTTACCGAAAAAATAATATTTGTAAAAAAATCATACCAATCCACAGAATTACTCGAGTTTGAATGTAAAAGATTTATCGACGGAGTTAACCATTTGGATAATACATCAAAATATATGCCCCCTTGATCAGGAGCAAAAGGAATTCCTATAAATCCGATGAATAAAGTAAATAATACCAATACAAGAAGTGGCAATAGCATAGTATTATCTGATTCATGGGGGTACTGGGAAAGCTTTTTATTGGAAAAATGAGTAATAGTAATAAGGGATCGCATTTTATTTCTTACATTACCATCAATTGCATACGTTTTTTTTGAAAAAAGCAAAGCACTTTCCTTATTATTGATTGATGATAAAACAAAATTTTGTTTTATCGCTTTCGACCCTTCTTTGCCCCATATAGAGATTGAATAGCCCAAGCTATTTTGTTTGCCACTGAAATTTTGCAAATGGACATTTAAATGCCCTTCAAAAGTAAGTAAATATATTCGAAACATATAAAATGCAGTTAATCCTGCTGTGAAACAAGCTATTATTGCGAAAATGGGTGAATACAACCAACTATCATTAAGAATAATGTCTTTGGACCAAAAACAAGCAAGAGGTGGAATACCGCAAATGGAAAGTGTACCTAATAAAAAGGTAGTTTTTGTAATTGGCACATATTTTGTTAAGCCTCCCATAAGAGCCATATTCTGACTTTTATCTGGCGAATATCCAATAATGGTTTCCATTGAGTGAATAATAGATCCGGATCCTAAAAATAATAATGCTTTCGAATAGGCATGCGTAATTAAATGAAATAAAGCAGCTCGATAAGATCCCATACCTAAAGCTAACATAGTATAACCCAATTGAGACATTGTAGAATAGGCTAAACTTTTCTTAATATCTTTTTGAGCAAGAGCCAAAGTGGCTCCGAATAGTATTGTTATTATACCTACCAAAGAAATCAAATTCATTACGTAAGGTAGAGTGGTAAAAAGAGGAAGAAATCGAGCTACAAGAAAAATTCCCGCTGCTACCATAGTAGCAGCGTGGATAAGAGCTGAAATAGGAGTAGGCCCTTCCATAGCATCGGGTAACCATACATGAAGGGGGAATTGTGCCGATTTCGCAACTGCACCGACGAATAATAGGGAGGCACACAAAGTCAGAAATTCGGAATTGACTCCATCATTAGCAATTAAGTTATTGGTTATTTCGAACAAATCCCGAAATTCGAAACTACCCGTTATAAAATAAAAACCTAGGATTCCTAATAATAAACCAAAATCCCCTACACGATTAGTTACAAAGGCTTTTTGGCAAGCATTTGCCGCAATTGGTCGTGTGAACCAAAACCCTATTAATAAATAGGAACACATTCCAACCAATTCCCAAAAAATATAAATTTGTATCAAATTGGAACTAGTAACTAATCCCAACATGGAAGCATTGGAAAAACTCAAATAAGCAAAAAATCTCAAATAGCCTTGATCATGAGACATATAATTGTCACTATAAATAAGAACCATTATTCCAACAGTAGTAATTAATATTAACATAATGGACGTAAGTGGATCGATCAAGTAACCAAATTCTAAAGAAAAATCATTATGGATAGTCCAGGACCATACGTATTGATATATAAAACTGCCATTCATTTGTTGAATAGACAGATCGGCTGAAAAAATCATAATGATACTTAGTAATAAAATACTAGGAAAGGCCCATATACGACGAAGACTTTTTGCTGCTGTAGGGACAACGAGAAGTCCGATTCCTATTGCTATAGGAACTGGAAGTGGAACCCAAGGTATGATCCATGCATATTGAGATGTATATGCCATAAGAAATTTTTTTTTTTTTTTTTTTTTATTGTTTCCAATTCACCAGTTTTTATCTCTTTCGGAAAGAGAAAGTAATAAAAAAAATCAAGATATCAAAGAGTTCAAATATAATTTGAAATTGTAATCATTATGATTTTTTATTCTTTCAAAAGATAAATATTTCAACTATTCAAATCAAGAAGTTACTATTGGTCAAATGATAAGATTATGATTACGAAAATTTATATCTCTAAAAATATCTATAGAATAGGGAAAAATAATTATATCAAAAAGTAAAATGAAAGTATTTGATTCTAGTATGAATCATAATATCCGCCAAGAACTTAACCAGATAAACAGAAAAAACTTTATTATTTTAATAAAATTATCCGGAATCATTAACTAATTCGTTGTGGAACTCATTGAGTTGCTTACGCTCCTTCCAACCAATCAAATAAATTTTGTTTATGGGAACTCTAGGAGATCTGTCATTTTGTTATCCTTGACCTCAGTTCTAATATAACTGAAATAAGAAAGTACGAAAAATGTTCTTTATTTTCAAGTCAGGTATCTCTTAACCAATTAACTACTAACTCATTCTAATTTTATAATTTTTTTTAGGTATACTTTCTTAATCAATTAGAATTACTAGAAATCAATTTTAAATTACAATAGATTTTGTAAAAAGTAGGTAAGGGTTCTGAAACTTTTCGATTAATTTTTTAAAATTAAATGTAACACGACGAGAATATCCGGAGATTCAAAATTAAAACCTTTTTGATTCTTTTATTATTAAAAAAAGCAATTCAATTTTTATAGCAGTAGAACCCGCTGAAACAGATCCGAATAAAGAGCCATAATATAAATATAATTTATATTTCGAATTTTGAACAATAGATGTCTTTCACATTTAACTATAATAAAGAGTAACCTCTTCATTTTTGAATGGCAGTTCCAAAGAAACGCACTTCTCTGTCAAAAAAGCGTATTCGTAAAAACATTTGGAAAAAAAAAGCGTATTGGGCGGCGGTAAAAGCATTTTCATTAGCAAAATCTATTTCTACCGGGAAGTCAAAAAGTTTTTTTTGCGCGACAAACAAGTAATAAAGTTTTAGAATAATCTAAATTGATATGAGTCGATGAATTGGCTAATTGAATTTAACAATTTAGTAAGAGGAATCTTACTCATTAACTAATATTCTTATTTTGAACTGATCAATAGAAAATTTTATTTGATTTTGTGATTGTGATATGTAGAATAAAAATTTTTAAGTCCAAGATACGGGGGTTTTATCTCTATGTAGGTTTTTGCAGGATGGGGATTATAATCTTCCCCATCGATTTTCAAAAAAAAAATTTTTGAGTTCTCCACTTGGATTGAGAACAGACCTTTCTAGTTCCAATTGTTACATTCCAGAAGAGCTTAACTTAAACTGCACGAAAAACCATGACATTGTTAAAACAAAACTATCACCATTCCATAACTAAAGATTCTTCAACGTTCAAATCTAAATTATTTTTTACTTTTTCAAGAATATTGTATTGAATTGGCTCTTTCAATCTCGACGATTGAATGTGGATGAGCTATTATAATTTCGATCACGCCGCTATGGTGAAATCGGTAGACACGCTGCTCTTAGGAAGCAGTGCTAGAGCATCTCGGTTCGAGTCCGAGTGGCGGCATCTTCGAAAAGAAATAGAATAAATCCTATAATGAATTCAATTCCAAATTTACATTCTATCGTTGAAAGACCTTTTTTTGGTTAGGATTTCTTTTTATGATATTTTTGACTTTAGAACATATATTAACTCACATCTCTTTTTCGATTATTTCTATTTTAATTACAATTTATTTGGTGACCTTATTAGTCCATGAAATGGTAGGATTGTTTAATTCGTCAGAAAAAGGACTGATAGTTACCCTTTTCTGTATAACAGGAATTTTAGCTATTCGTTGGGTTTATTCTGGGCATTTCCCTTTAAGTAATTTATTTGAATCATTAATGTTCCTTTCATGGAGTTTTTCCATTATTCATATGGTTCCCTATTTTACGAACCAAAAAAATCATTTAAGTGCAATAACCGCACCAAGTGCTATTTTTACCCAAGGCTTTGCTACTTCAGGTCTTTTAACTGAAATGCATCAATCCACAAAATTAGTACCCGCTCTCCAATCACAGTGGTTAATGATGCACGTAAGTATGATGGTATTGAGCTACGCAGCCCTTCTATGTGGCTCATTATTATCAATAGCTCTTATAGTAATTACATTTCGAAAAAATGTAAAAATATTTGGTAAAAACAAAAATATCTTAATTGGTCCATTTTCCTTTGGCGTGATTCAATATGTGAATGAAATAAACAATGTTTTACGAAACACTTTTTTTATTTCATTTAGAAATTATCATAGGTATCAATTGATTCAACAATTGGATTGTTGGAGTTGTCGTGTCATTAGTCTAGGGTTTATCTTTTTAACCATCGGTATTCTTTCAGGAGCAGTATGGGCTAATGAGGCATGGGGATCATATTGGAATTGGGATCCCAAGGAAACTTGGGCATTTATTACTTGGACTATATTCGCAATTTATTTACATACTCGAACAAATAAAAATTTGCAAGGCGTAAATTCTGCAATTGTAGCTTCTATGGGATTTCTTATAATTTGGATATGCTATTTTGGGGTAAATCTATTAGGAATAGGGTTACATAGTTATGGTTCATTCACACTAACCTCTAATTGAAGAAAAGACCTTACGAGTACAATACATAACATAGGAATCTCGTTTATAACGAGAGTTCGTAGGAGTTTTTGAGAACCTTGTGAATAACTATTTTATGTTTATGGTTCTCAAAAACTCCTAATTATCTAATTAAAATAAAAAATTTTATTAGAATTTTCTTATTATCTTATTGTGTGTGTGTTTTTATTAAATTTATTTTGCATTTTTTATTTTATTGTATGTATTATTGATGAAAACTATCTATAAAAATAATTAGATAAAATAGCTTCTACCTTGTCAACTGATAGTGCAAAAACAAAATCCGGATAAATACCAATACCTATTACGGGTAGAAGGATACAGATCGAAACAAATAATTCTCGTGGTCCAGAATCTAATAAATTTGATATTGGAACATTAAATTGCTTGTATCCATAGAAAATCTGGCGTAACATCGATAATAAATAAATAGGAGTTAATATCATTCCAATTGCCGTTACAAACGTAATTAAGATTTTTGGCATTAAAAAGAATTTTTGACTAGTTATTATACTAAAAAATACTATCAATTCCGCAACAAAACCGCTCATTCCTGGCAATGCAAGAGAAGCCATTGAGAAACTACTGAACAGTGTAAAAATTTTTGGCATCGGGATAGCTATTCCCCCCATTTCGTCGAGATAAACAAGACGTATTCTATCGTAACTCGTTCCTGCTAAGAAAAAAAGTGCAGCACCGATAAATCCATGAGAAATCATTTGCAAAATGGCCCCGTTGAGTCCCGTATCCGTTATGGAACTAATTCCTATAATTGTGAAACCCATATGAGATACGGAAGAATAGGCAATTCTTTTTTTTAAATTACGTTGACCGGGAGATGTTGAAGCTGCATAGATTATTTGAAAAATGCCCATTATGATCAACCAGGGAGAAAATAAAGAATGCGCGTGGGGTAATAATTCCATATTGATCCGAACCAATCCATACGCTCCCATTTTTAATAAGATTCCGGCTAAAAGCATACAGGTACTGTAATGTGCTTCTCCATGGGTATTCGGTAACCATGTATGTAGGGGTATGATCGGCAGTTTGACAGCATAAGCAATAAAAAATCCAAAATAGAATATGATTTCTAATGCTATAGGATAGGATTGATTGGCTGAGGTTTCAAAATTTAATGTTGGTTCATTGGAACCATATAAACCCATACCTGGAACTCCCATTAAGAGAAAAATCGAGCCTCCTGCCGTGTACAAAATAAACTTTGTAGCTGAGTACAAACGTTTCTTCCCTCCCCACATGGCTAGAAGTAGGTAGACAGGAATTAATTCTAACTCCCACATGATGAAAAAAAGTAAAAGATCTCGAGAAGAAAATGATCCTATTTGACCACTGTACATTGCTAACATCAGGAAATGGAACAATCGCGAATCCCGAGTAACTGGCCAAGCCGCTAAAGTAGCTAAAGTAGTAATGAATCCTGTCAGTAAAATGGGTCCTATGGAAAGTCCATCGATTCCGAGTCTCCAGTGAAAATCAAAAAAATTAATCCATTTGAAATCCTGTTCCAATTGGATTAATGGATCGTCCAATTTAAAATGATAAGAAAATGCATAGGTGGTTAAAAGGAGTTCTAATAAACAAATAGAAATAGTATACCACCTGATTACCTTATTGCCCCTATGGGGCAAAAAGAAAATTGAGGAACCCGCCAATATCGGAAAAATAACAATTATTGTTAACCAAGGAAAAGAATTCGTGGTAAAGACAAGATACGCTTTGGCCAGAAAACCCCGTACCTCTAAAATCATTATATATCGTTTTTGAGAGTACGGGGTTTTGTCGGTAAAGAGAAATCAAATGGGTGTAAGTGGAGTTTTTTGCAACGTATCAATAAGTCAATAAGCTAACCCCATACTGCGGGTTGTCTCATGCCATAAATAAACCCGTACACTCAAGAAATCTGTTGGACAGGCGGATTCACACCTTTTACAACCTACACAGTCCTCTGTTCTTGGGGCCGAAGCAATTTGCTTAGCTTTACATCCGTCCCAGGGTATCATTTCTAATACATCTGTGGGGCAGGCTCGTACACATTGAGTACACCCTATACATGTATCATAAATCTTTACTGAATGTGACATTGGATCTATAAAATTTTTGAACGTCATAAATTTTCGATCTAGTAAATTAGTAAATGAGTCATAGATTTATACACCAGACGAATCAATGATTTAGATTTACCAGAACTTGTTTGTAATCAATCTACTTCTGGATCTGCTCATGAGAGAAGGCCAAGATACTTTGATTTCTTACGTTTTAGCAAAAACGGTCATAGGTTTCTGGTTTATACCGCACATGTTAATTTGAATTAGTGAATATTCCTTATTTTTTATTTATATGTAAATACCTATGATTACCACTATTTATTGCTCATTACTATTTATTTAGCAAATTCGATTGATTGATACGAGTTGATTTTATGTTACGATGAATTGATGAAACAATAGCTAAGCCAATAGCTGCTTCAGCGGCTGCAATAGCTATAACAAAAATCGAGAAAATGTCTCCTTTTAATTGGCGACTATCAAATAAATCAGAAAATGTTACGAAATTCATATTAACCGCATTCAGTATAAGCTCAAGACACATAAGTGCTCTTACCATATTTCGACTTGTAATCAATCCATAGATGCCGATGGATAATAAATAGGCACTTAAAACAAGTACATGTTCGAGCATCATTGAACTACTCCTCATCAATTCAATCTCGATTCATTTCAATATGAACAATAATTCAATCGATTCGATTGACTAGAATATAACAAGTCCATAATAAAGAAAAGTATTGGTAATAGATCGAACTAAAACATTGACCTTTTAATACATGTTAATACATGAAGAATCTTAAAATTCAAATGGAATTGAAGGAAAATAGAGGAGATAAGACAGAACAACTGAAGTCCTTTTTTCGTATTTATTACTTTACTGACGAGCCATAGCAATTGCACCGATCAAGGCAACTAAAAGAATTATAGAAATAAGTTCAAATGGAAGAAAGAAATCTGTTGATAAATGAATTCCAATTTGTTGACCATTATTTATCAAATCTTGCTCTATAATTTGGTTTGATCTTGTGGTCCAAATAATACCGTACCATGACGTATCTGAGATAGTAGTAATTAGTGAAACTAAAATACTTGTACAAACCAGTGAAGTGATCCCATCTCCAACGGTCCAAAGATGGAAATCGTTATAATATTCTGAGCCATTCATGAACATAACAGCAAATACAATTAAGACATTTATGGCACCCACATAAATAAGAAGTTGTGCAGCAGCTACAAAATGGGAGTTCGATAGAATATGAAATAAGGATATACACGCAAGAACCAATCCCAATGAAAAGGCAGAATAAATTGGATTGGTAAATAATACTACTCCTAAACCGCCGACTATAAGACCCAACCCTAAAAATACTAAAAGAAAATCATGTATTGGCGCAGGTAAATCCATTATATGTAAAATAGGAGAGAATTAAATTCGAAATGTTTCATGACCTTATTGACCAGACCAGGAAAAAAGACATTACCCTATTTTTTTTTTTTACGTTCCTAATAGAAATTGAATTAAATACGATACTATAAGGGGTGTTGGTTGCTGTAGATATACTTATTAATTTTAATTGCATCCCGTTTCTCTATACGAAAAAGGGCCGTTCTGAATTGAATTTCTCGATTTTATATATTCTATATTTTTTTTTATAAAAAAAAAATACAAATATAGAATATTTTTTCCGATTTTGAAATCATCACAGAACAGATATATGAATATATTTTCTTTTCAATACCAATACAAAGCACGTCATGAGTCTCACTAATCTTTGGTTAGCATTCTGAGTTATTGACTAAGCAAAATGAAAGAAGTTTCGTTCCTTTAGAGCAAAACAGAATTTTAAGAAGTGGTAATTGTTATTGAATCGAGAGTTTTACCCGTGGTTTTTTATTGGAGTTGAATTCATAATTGTTTGGATTGTGTAATCTCCAATTATTGACATAGGTAACCGACCCAAAGCAATTTGATTATAATTCAATTCGTGACGATTATAAGTAGAAAGTTCATATTCTTCAGTCATTGATAAACAGTTTGTTGGACAATACTCGACGCAGTTACCACAAAATATACAGATTCCGAAATCAATACTGTAATTAAGCAATCGTTTCTTTCGAATATCAGTTTCCAATTTCCAATCAACAACGGGTAGATCGATAGGGCATACACGAACACATACTTCACAAGCAATACATTTATCAAATTCAAAATGTATTCGACCGCGGAAACGTTCCGATGTGATCAATTTTTCATAAGGATATTGAATAGTTATAGGTAAACGATTTGCGTGGGATAAGGTAATCATAAAACTTTGACCAATATACCTTGCTGCTCGGACTGTTTGTTGACCATAATTCAAGAACCCGGTTACCATAGGGAACATATCGTGAATATCTATAAATAATTTAATGTTTCTTTCTCTTGGTTTAGAAAAGTTTTGAATTGAAAATATCCTATGTCTTCACAGTGAAAGCAGTTGAGAAGAAGTTGTCAATAATAGATTACCTAAAGAAACAGGTAAAAGAAATTTCCACCCAAGATTCAATAGTTGGTCCATTCTCATCCTAGGTAAAGTCCACCTTGTTGTGATAGGAATGAATAAGAACAAAAAAGCTTTAGCTAATGTAATAAAGAGACCTATTGTCGTTTCAAAGACTCCGCGCACTTCATTAATTCCCCAAAGATCTGGCATAAATATGTACGGAATAGAGAGATTCCAACCGCCCAAGTAAAGAACTGTTACAAATAATGAAGAAACTAATAGGTTTAGATAGGAAGTAACATAAAATAAACCAAATTTTATACCGGAATATTCGGTTTGATAACCCGCAACTAATTCTTCTTCTGCTTCTGGTAAATCAAAAGGTAATCTCTCACATTCTGCTAGGGAAGAAATTAGAAAAACCAAAAACCCTATAGGTTGACGCCATAGATTCCACCCCCAAAAACCATATTTTGACTGCGCCTCGACTATATCAACTGTACTTGAACTGTTAGATAATCATAGTCGATGATAACATCACTGGTCTCATCGCTATTGCAAAACCGTACATGAGACTTTGGCTTCATACGGCTCCCCCATGGCCACAAATAAATATAAGGACTTAATTTTTTCGATATGTTTTGTTTGTAGAGTAGATCGGGTAAAGATACATCGGAGAGTCCAAAATTAGACCAATGCAATTCTGTCTGCTATAAATATATAAATAACAAAAAAGCGCTTCTGAATTGATCTTATCCTTTAGAATTTAAATTGGTCTTTGTTCAGTAATAACTCAATCCTTAAATAAAATACTCATAAAAAATTCAACTTATATCTTTTAATTACGAAAAAAATTCGACATTCTATTAGTTCTTGTATCATGATAAGAATTCTATCTGTATTAATACGGATAAATAAATAATAATTTTTTTTTCATTGGAAATGCACTCCATTTCTTTCGTTCTTATTCTTCTTTCTCAAAGAAATCTAAAGAAAATAAAGGATTACTTCGTTCCTGATAGTACTTTCTTTAATCAGTGGATAGGAGCATACTCTGGATCGGGATCGTGGGGAAGTACTGCTCGATTGTTTCTACTAACTTAAAGCCCCCTTAGGATTCCTTTTTTGCGGAAATACCCTTTAAGGATAACTTACATTATCTCCATTACAAATCCTTTGTGTACCTTGGTATTCCTAACCGTCCACTAATTTTTTCTCGACCCCCGGTATGGTACTACAAACAATAGTAAAAAAAAAAAAAAAAGACTCCATACAGGTTAATCGTTTATACCCGCTTCAAACTACGGTGAATAATTCACCAATTCTGGGGATTCTGTTGCTTATATTTACTTTTTAAAAATTCTTGTACCTAGGGAATGAGACTCAAATTTTTACTGCCAATTTATAAGCTGTTTTGTTTCACTCATATTACTATCTGGTTTAGTTCATCGCTCTGAATGATGAATACAAAATAAATATATTTATTCAATAGGTTCAATCTTTTTCCTAGAATGAAAAAAAATAGGTAAAGTAAAAAAGAGCGAATGTTCTAACGAATCGCACGTAGAGAAATTGATAAAACACATGGAGTTAATGGTATTTCATAACTAATCGATTGAGCAGCAGCTCGGAGACCACCTAAAAAGGAATATTTATTATTCGATCCATATCCTGACATAAGAAGTCCAATAGGGGCAATACTTGAAATTGCAATCCATAAAAAAACACCGATACTGAGATCGGCTAGAACAAGGTGATAGCCAAAAGGAATTACTGAATAACTTAGTAAAATGGATATAACCGCTATAGAAGGTCCGATACTGAATAAACGAATATCCCCTCTAGAGGGAAGAAGATCCTCCTTGAAAAGTAGTTTAGTCCCATCTGCTAGAGCTTGAAGAATTCCCCAAGGCCCTGCGTATTCGGGTCCAATACGTTGTTGTATCCCCGCAGATATTTGTCTTTCTAACCACACAATAACTAGTACCCCTATTAGGATTCCCGATAAAGGAGTAAAAATAGGAACAAGCAGCCCTATGAGTCCATAAACCTCTTTTAAGGATTCCGATCTGGAAAAAGAATTGATAGCTTGTTGTACTTTTGTCGTATCAATTATCATTTCAACGATCAACTTCTCCCATAATGATATCTATACTACCTAGTATTGTCATAATATCAGCCAATTTCATTCTTTTAACTAGCTGAGGAAGAATTTGCAAATTGATAAACCCTGGCGGACGAATTTTCCATCTCCAAGGAAAAACACTCTGATCTCCTATCAGAAAAATTCCCAATTCTCCCTTCGGGGCTTCTACTCTCACATAAAGTTCTTGTTTCGACAATTCAAAAGTGGGGGAAGGTTTTTTACTAATGAATCGATAATCAAAATCATTCCATTCGTAATCCCTTGCTCTATCAAAACGCCGTACCTCTAAATTCTCATAAGGCCCCCCCGGAATTCGTTCCAGAGCTTGTTGAATAATTTTTATAGATTCCGTCATTTCACTAATTCGGACTAAATAACGAGCTAATGAATCTCCTTCTTTTTGCCATTGTACTTCCCAATCAAATTCGTCATAACACTCATAATGATCAACTTTACGAAGATCCCATGGAATTCCGGAAGCTCGTAGCATGGGTCCGGATAAGCCCCAATTTATTGCTTCTTCTCCACTAATAAAGCCCACTCCTTCAACTCGTTCCAAAAATATAGGATTCTGCGTAATAAGATTTTGATATTCAATAATCCCTGTTAGAAAATAATCACAGAAATCCAAACATTTATCGATCCAGCCATGAGGTAGATCGGCAGCTACTCCCCCGATACGGAAAAAATTGTGCATCATTCGCATGCCGGTGGCAGCTTCGAATAGATCATATATCAACTCTCTCTCTCGAAAAATATAGAAGAAAGGGGTCTGCGCACCGATATCCGCCATAAAAGGGCCAAGCCATAACAAATGAGAAGCTATACGGCTCAATTCCAGCATAATGACTCTAATATAGCTGGCTCTTTTAGGTACTTGAATATTTCCCAACTGTTCCGGTGCATTTACCGTTATTGCCTCTGTAAACATAGTAGCTAAATAATCCCAACGTGTTACATAAGGCAGATATTGTATAATGGTTCGATTTTCCGCAATTTTTTCCATTCCTCTGTGTAAATAACCCAATACGGGTTCACAGTCAATAACATCTTCGCCATCAAGAGTAACAATGAGTCGAAGAACACCATGCATTGATGGGTGGTGAGGACCCATATTGACTATCATGAGATCTTGTCTTGTAGTTGGTACAGTCATATATTTTTCTCCGATTCATTATTCCATTAATTGCTGAAAACGAAGTTCATCAAAATGAATAAAATAATCTAATATAAATATAATAAATCAAATAATATAAATATAATAAATCAAATAATTTAAAACGAATTTAAAATTAACTTAACGAGTTTTTGGCTCGCGAATATCCAATAGATTTATTAATTCTTTATAACGTACTCTATTTTTCTTTGACAAATAGGCCAGTAGCCGTTGACGTTTTCCCAGAATTTTCTGAAGACCTCTCTGGGATAAATAATCTTTTCTGTGCAATTCTAAATGTGAAGTAAGTCTGCGTAGCCTGTTGGTGAAACTGAATATTTGAAATTCAACAGACCCCCTATTTTCCTCTTTTTCTTCTTGCGAAATAACCGAGATGAATGAATTTTTTACCATAATTCTTTGCCCCTCCCTGTGTTTTTTATTTATTTTTTTTTACAAATATGGATTTTAGCGATCTGTAATAATAATTAATTTTAATTTGTTATACACAATAAATATAAATTAATCTGGATTTATTCATATACTTCTTTTTTTTTTTTTTATTAAATTAATAAATCCAATTTTTTAATTTTCGAATATAAATACAAAAAGAGGATAGATGCTCAATTTTGCACCCCAAAATTTGGATCTAAGATGAGAGGATTCCCCCAATTCATTTCTGATCTGATAAAATCATTGAATCAGTATCATGTACCATAATGTAACACTTGTTACATTATGGTACATGATCCATAAGAAGTGTATCATCAACTACGCGGATACATGTGTATTCTTAACATACTGAAACGACTACCATTATAGGTATCAAACCAATAGCGATTCATGCAAGCTAAATCTTCTAATCGATAATTTGGCCAAAGAAACAATTTTAACTTCATCAAATTTTTTGTATCTTTATCAAGATGCCGTCCTTTATTAAAAAATGGGACACAGTTACTTTCATTGTTACCATTGCAAAATACTGTATTTCTATCCCCAACATTTACATTCTTCGAATTTAAACAAATTCGAATTCTCAATTCTCTACGACGTTTAGGAGATAAAATATTTTCAAGAACAAGCCAATCATAATGATTTTTGTCTTTATTCCTAAAAAACCTTTGATGTCGTGCAATGGATTTATCAAGACCCCACCTAGTAACATTTCGTTTTTTCTTATTTCTTTTTTCCCAATTTCTTTTTATCTTATCAACATTGCTTTTTTCTTGGTATCCTCGATTAGTTTGGTACTTATTTTTATGTATCAGTGAAATAGCTAGGATTTGATACATAATAAATTTCTCATCCCAATTTATAGATATCCGATTTGGTTCAACAAGCAATGTTCCGTTTTTTAGTACTTTTGCAACAGTTAAAGTTTTCGCATTTGGCACTACATCCATACTAAGTTCGCCTCTTCTAATAGAGGCTATGGCAATTTTCTTTGGGTTTTCCAATCTAAGCAGTAGACAAAATACTCTGATATTATTGATCATTTTTTCAGTCACAAGATCATCCCATTTTAATTGAAAACCATAAAACCTTTTCAGGAAAAAATCTAATTCCACTATTACAGCGAGCATAGATGGCTTTTTCTTTTTGGTTTTGGGTTTTTGACTGTCTGATCCTCCCGCATTATCTTTTTTCTTTTCTTCTTTATCTTTTTTTTCTTGGTTTGATGAATCCGATCCCTGATTCCCCTTTTTTTGTGTCTCTGATTGAATATTTCCTTGTACTGGCTTCTTTTTTTTAGTTTCTAATTTGTTTTGATTAGAGAATATCTGCTGAAAGTCATTTTTTTGTTCTTCTTCGAGATTGTTTTGTGAACCAAGGTTATCATTTCCATTTAAATTTAAAGTAAGGGAATTTATTGGGATGATCCAAGGTTGCATCCTATATGCATCATAAAGTGACACTAATTCTGGGAAAAACCAATCGTCCATATCAGATATAGGCTTATATTGTATTTCTTCATTCATTTTCATCCAGTTAAAGGAAGTTATTGTTGGATTGGCTAGGTTGATTTTTTTACGAATCAAGCTAGAAAAAGAATCCTTCTTATCACTTTGCTCAATTATTTGATAATAATTAGCCAGAGTTTTTTTATTTTTTTTATAAACAGTGACCTCACTTTCCATATTTGTCCAGCGCTTAATATTTATTTTTGTTTTAAAAGAAAAATCAAAAAATTTCCAATCAAAATATTTTCTATCCAAATTTCGATTCGTATCAGAATTTTCTATTAGATAATTATTAAGAGATATATCTACCGGCATATAAACATTTTTAGGATTAGACGTGTTGTAATTATCGAGAAACTCTTCGTCTTCATTTCTTGATCTGAAAAAATATGAGTCCTTCTTATCTTTATAATGAAGCCAGTTATGGGCTAAACGATCATATTTGTAGTTTTTCAATTTCTTTTTTTGATTCAGTATTGAATCCACTGCAAAATTTTTGTGTTTCTCGTAATGAATTAATTGGTCTTTTTCATCTAAATCAAAATTTGGTGATTTTTTAGTTTGACCTATACAACTTTGATGAATTTTTTTTTGCCATTTTTTCGCTAATAATCGAGACCAGCTAGTCTGAGATATAATGTATTGATAGGGATAATGTTTTAACGCGTTTTTCCATTGTCTTTTAAAGGAATTCTTTTGTCTTTTAAAGGAATTCTTTATTCTATCCTTAAGAAAAAGAAGTTTTCCCTGATATTGAAGTACAGATCTCAAGTGATTTGTGTTAAAACCTGAGGTTTGGGATAATTTGTAAAAAACATATGCCTGTGACAAGGAAGCTGGTTCAGAAAAAATAGGTGAATTTTTTTTACTAATATTAGTATTAGAAAATAATTTTTTTATAGTCGAAATAAAACGAATTGTATTTTGATTTGTTTCATCAATTCTTTCTTGATTTATTTTTTCGGTTAAATTATATTTATCAAAAATTTTTTTTTTTAATTCAAGTAATTTAAGAAAGAGTTTTACAACGATTTTTATAATTTTTATTTTTTCTTTAATTTTTTTTTGAATAGATAAAAGAATCTCTATGTAAAGCCTTTCAATAAAAATTTGTAAAAAATAATAACATTTACGTTTTAATCGGGTACTTCTTCTTTTTAATATTTTTAATATATGCCAAATCTCTTTCGGTGATTCAAATCTCTTATCATCACAACTCGTTTCATTAGGACTAATGTTTATATCAGGAATTTGTAATATTTTGTTCTTGTCTTTTTTTATTTTTTCGATTTGATTTCTAATTATATTTGTCCTATCGGACACATCCTTTATTTTTTTTACAGTCGGTGAATAATTTATCCAATCCACGGATTTAATAGACGATTCATTAAAAATCTGATTACTTATTATATCATTTTCTTGATTTGTATTTATACTCGCTTCTTTTATTTCCAATAAAGGAATTGGACTTAGTCTTGGAGATTCTTTATTTAAAAATATTTCTATTTTTAAATAAAGAATCCTTTGTGTTTTTTCTTTTACAACTAAGAGTTTTTTTTTTATTTCTTTCAAAACAGGTTTAAAAAAGGAAGGTCGTTTTCGGGGAGAACCAAAAGGACGTTCAGCTTCCAGTCCCCAAATTGTTAAAAAACAAAAATCATCTCTTTTTCTCTTCTTTTTCATTGGATCTCTATGATCCAACTCTACTTTAGCTCCATGCCAAGGTTCCAGGCAGAAAGGAAATAAAATCTTTATCTGAATACCATCTGTTAACCAATCTTTCGGAAATTCATTTTCTGACAATTGAACACCATTATAAGTGCATTTAACATGCATTTCGTTATGCCACGCTTTCCAATCCTTGCGCCATTCGGGAATTTGAAATAATAACATACGGCCAACATTTTTAATTATTATTAATGAGGGTAATACGATATATTTTCTAAGAATTGATTGGGTTAGTAAC